CGATATTTATTTCTCATTTGTACGTGTATTATATATCCCACAAGACTTGTATATAATAAGAAAATAAATTTTAGTTTGTAAAAGCGTAGTATGAATTAAAAAAGATAATTAATTCTTGAATAACTAAAAAAAGGTGTCAAACATACCTTTTTGGGGAGTAGAGTTGGGGATAGAGGGACTTGAACCCTCACGATTTAAAAAGTCAACGGATTTTCATCTTACTATAAATTTCATTGTTGTCAGTATTGACATGTAGAATGGGACTCTATCTTTATTCTCGTCCTATTAATAAGGTCCACCAAGGATCTATCAGACTATGAAGTGAATCATTTGATCAATGAATATTCAATTTTTTCTTAAACTTCGAATTGATTCACAACATTTATATAAAATTATAAAATTAAAATAAAATATATATAAATCTAAATCGAGATTCAGGTCGTCATTTTTGAGATCGTTTTGTGTTACCTATATTTATATAAAAAAGGCTTTTATCCTTCATCCTTTTTGATTTAAAGTTTGGATCGAAGGATTCCTTTATCAACACAAGGTAGTGAACTCCGTTTGTTAGAACAGCTTCCATTGAGTCTCTGCACCTATCCCTTTTTTTCTCGCTTTCTAAACTCTGGTTTGTTCGCGTAAACCAGGATTTGGCTCAGGATTGCCCATTGTTAATTCCAGGGTTTCTCTGAATTTGAAAGTTATCACTTAGTAGGTTTCCATACCAAGGCTCAATCCAATTAAGTCCGTAGCGTCTACCGATTCCGCCATATCCCCTTTTTTTTTTTTTTTTATACTTTGAGATTAGGATCTCATTTTTATGTCTTTCCACTTTTTCTTACGCCGAAACCTTTGAGTTCATTACATATTACATATAGATTTACATATAGATACTTTTTTTATTTCTTTGGTATCTTCTTTCATTTTTTTTTTAGCCCAATCCATCTTGATTTAGTCTAATCAACAAAGATTCTATCATTTTTGTATTTGCAATTCAATATGGTTATATATTACATAACATATATGTTCTTCCTTTTTTTCATCTTTGTCTTAAATTTTAATAAATAGTCGAACGGTCGATTCTCCCTTTTTTTTTTAACTTCCATGAAAATAAAGTTTTGATTTTTATTGAAACTTAGAATTCTATAATATAATGTGCAGCGGAAAAAGATTATAAGTCTACCTCGTAGATTTTAGAATTATTAGAAATAAAAAGAAAAGAAAAAAAAGTCTAAAATAATAATAGCATGAGGTTAGAACAAAAAAACAATAATAAAAAAAATATATTATTTAACTAAAAAATAAAAAGATTTCTGATCTAATTAATATTTTCTTATTTATAAATAAAGTTTATAAACTAATGAAATCAAAATTATAAAGTCTATATATTGCTATATTCTATTAATTGTCTATATATTGCTATATTCTATTAATTAAGGTTATTTTTTATTTATTTAATGATAGTCACTATTTATTTGAGCTCTATTCTGTTCTAGAATAGAATATATAGAATATGATTAATTAATTCTAATTAGATAAGGAAAAATACGAATAGAATAGTTAATTGATACGATATAGTAGTTTAGTGAATTTGTATGCACGCGCTATTTGAGCCCGCTTAGCTCAGAGGTTAGAGCATCGCATTTGTAATGCGATGGTCATCGGTTCGATTCCGATAGCCGGCTTTTCCATATTTTATCGTTTTTTTTTTTTTACTTTAAAAATAAAAGAAGATTGAAAAGACTTCTTTCACCTTTTTTCCCAGAGTTACCACTCCATTTATATTATGTCATATAAACTTCCATATAGGAATATATATTGGGTAAAAGGGTTAGATCTTTGCAAAATAAATAAAGAAAAAAAAAAAAAATAAAATTTTTGTGATTTATTTTATTTGTATATTATTGTATATACAATAAAAATAATCTTTATATTGAGAGAATATATCTTCTTACTCTTTGTATTCCAATAGTTTCTTGGAGTGGATTTCACTTCAGTTATCATTTCGTTCAGTTTTAATTTTGTTTAGTTTTGTACAACTTCAATAAAAAAGGAGTCTTTATGTCACGTTACCGAGGGCCTCGTTTAAAAAAAATACGCCGTCTGGGGGCTTTACCGGGACTAACTAGTAAAAGGCCTAGGGCAGGAAGCGATCTTAGAAACCAATCACGCCCCGGAAAAAAATCTCAATATCGTATTCGTTTAGAAGAAAAACAAAAATTGCGTTTTCATTATGGTCTTACAGAACGCCAATTACTTAAATATGTTCGTATCGCCGGAAAAGCCAAGGGGTCCACAGGTCAAGTTTTACTACAATTACTTGAAATGCGTTTGGATAACATCCTTTTTCGATTGGGTATGGCTTTGACTATTCCTCAAGCGCGCCAATTAGTTAACCATGGACATATTTTAGTTAATGGTCATATAGTTGATATACCAAGTTATCGCTGCAAACCCCGAGATATTATTACAGTGAAGGATGAACAAAACTCTAGAACTTTGGTTCAAAATCTTCTTGATTCATCTGCCCCCGAGGAATTGCCAAACCATCTGACTCTTCACACATTCCAATATGAAGGGTTAGTAAATCAAATAATAGATAGGAAATGCGTCGGTTTGAAAATAAATGAATTGCTTGTCGTAGAATATTACTCTCGACAGACTTAAAGAAACCTAACTTAAGTAAAAAAATAACTAAAAAAAAAAAAAGAGTTCGGACAACTCCCCTTCGCCCTCTTTTTTTGAAAAAAAAAAAGAAGGGCACAAGATAAGGGATTTTGTCGGGGAATCCTTTTTCCTATTCATGTATCATAGATTGGTAGGGAGATTTGGATCCCTTGTTTGCTCTTCCCAACATTTTACATATCAAAGAAATTAGGAATAGAGAATCTAAAAAAAAAAAAAAAAAGGTAGATTTTATATCTATTCTTTTTTATTTTATTTGATACATTGTGGTCAATCACGCAAGATTAAAGATTGGTGAATTGGTTGAAAGTACGGAAAGAGAGGGATTCGAACCCTCGGTAAACAAAAGCCTACATAACAGTTCCAATGTTACGCCTTCAACCACTCGGCCATCTCTCCGCCACCAGGATTATGACTGAGTACCTGGGTGAATAGCGAGTTATTAATCGTTTTTTATATTATGGTTAATCGATACCCCCTTTGACCGGAAAAATTTGGAAGTAGATAGAAGGTTTTTTTATTTTATTGAGTCCGCTTTTATGTTAGTTCGTACTATAAAATTCCTTTGTTTGTGAGAAAAATTTTTCACAAAAGAAAAGGTAAAGGAAATAAAAAGAGTTATAGAATGGATTACTACCTATGCCAAGATCGCGTATAAATGGAAATTTTATTGATAAAACCTTTACAATTGTAGCCGATATCTTATTACGAGTCATTCCAACAACTTCCGGAGAAAAGGAGGCATTTACTTATTACAGAGATGGTGCGATTTGATTATAATTATTATTATTTTTTTTTTCACCGATGTGGAATAGAAAGAAAAATGAGTATTGAAAAAAATCTACGCTTTTGAAGGTGAAGTTTATAATATAAAAAAGCAATCCCTTCTGTCATGTATCCACGATTAATGCAGCCTTAGATGCTTCAATTGTGAATTATAGTATTGAGCAAAAGGTTTTTACCTATGGTTTCCGTATTACAGATCAATCCTACTACACTAATACAATATACGAATAGGAGGCATAGGGGAAGAAGCACTACGCCGAGAAATCAACAACACGAAAACTTTCTTCAAAATGATTCCTTTTCTTTCTTCTTCTTCTTTGGGATTGGGACTAATTAAAATGGTTTGAACAATAAACATCCATCTCGTTCGTACTTTGGATACCCATATAACCATTGAAGACTGTTGAAGTGACTAATTCCTGGAAATTTAGGGGCGTTGAGAACAAAGAAATTTTTAGAGTTTCCTTTTTTTTATCTAGCATGAACCCACTTGGTAGTAATAAAAGATCTTTTGCAAGAAGGTTGGCTAGGGATTTCTTGTAAAAACATTAGCCCCGCTTAGTTCATAATGACATCAAAATTTTCCATATATTTTTTTTTCATTATGCACCTAAAGGAGGAGCCGTATGAGATGAAAATCTCACATACGGTTCTGAAACGGAGAATTCGTTAAAGCGAATGACGACCGTAACGGATGTCGGCTCAATCTGAAGGAAATTATGCGGAAGCATTACAGAATTATTATGAAGCTATGCGCCTAGAAATTGACCCCTATGATCGAAGTTATATACTCTATAATATAGGCCTTATTCACACAAGTAATGGGGAACATACCAAAGCTTTAGAATATTATTTTCGGGCATTAGAACGAAACCCCTTTTTACCACAAGCTTTTAATAATATGGCTGTGATCTGTCATTACGTGCGACTATCTCCACTATAGAAAAAAACGAACAGCTAGTCAATGAAATACTAGAAACACAAAAAAGGTCTTTCTACATAAGCATCGTACAAAACGATTTTTATCAGCTGTAGCAAATAAATAAATAAACTTCATAGATCGATAGATCGAAATATGACGTGAAGACCGGATATGCCTAAATACTTTCTTTTCTATGGATAAAAAAGATTTAATTGATAGAGGAAGCACCGTAAAGATCAATTGGAAAGGTTTTGTACCGATACAACAAGAGCTGTTTATTTATATCATAATCTGAGATAAATCTTCGTAATCTACTTATGTAATAGAGTAGATCCCCTAAGGTATTGAGCAGCGGTGTAGCATCAGATCCTAAAGACAGTAAGTCTTTTTCTTTTTTATTTTATGAAGTATGAAAAAAAAGTCTTTTTCAAAGATTCTATATAAAATTTAATATGAAAGCGGGATAGTTACCTTTCAGAAAATTCTAATATCTAATAACAGTGGATATGCCCTTTTTTATGAAGGTAGGAGAAAAGATAAAACTTATGATATTAATTAATATATTAAATCAAAATTAAAGTTTGAAACTCATGTAATTACTCTCTTT